AAGATAGCCCAAAAAGTCGAGGGACTGCTTCGATAATGGATTTATCCAGATCTTTGCTGGTTGAAACCACACAGAAAAATGACATTGACATAAATTGACAAGGTAATTTTTCCATTTTTTTAATAGAAAAGGGGTATCCTTTGAAGCCAAGATTGACTTTCCTTGATATCTAACATAATGCATGAAAGGATCTTTGAACAACCATAGAATGGCCTGAAAATCATTAGCAAAGACTTCTGCAAAATGTTCTATTTTTCCAAAAAAATATATTCGTTCAAGAAGGACCCGAAAAAATGTTGATCGTAAATGAAAGGATTGCTTACGGAGAAAAAAGAAAATGGATTCATATTCATATACATGAGAATTATATAGAAACAAGAATAATCGTGGATTCCTTTTTGCAAAAAAAGAAATCAAATTATTTGGAAAACTAAGACTGTTCCAATTCCAATACTCGTGAAGAAAAAACCGTAATAAATGCAAAGAAGAAGTATCTTTGACCCAATAGCGAAGAGTTTGAACCAATTTTTCTAGATGGATGGGGTAAGATATTTGTACATCTGATACATAAGTTAAATGGGAAAATTTGTCCTCTAAAAAAGGAAATATTGAATGAATTGATCGTAAATTTTGAGATTTGACTATTTCTGACTTTTCTAAAGAAGACACAAATCGTAGGGAAAATGGAATTTCCACAATAGCAGCAACCCCAGCCGATATCATTTGAGAATACAAACTCTTGTTGTACTTAAAAAACGAGTTTTGATTAGAATTATTAGCAGAAATAATCAAAAACTTCTGTTGATAAATTCGAGTAATTAAACGTTTTACAATAAGTAAACTAGATTTTTTGTCATAACCTACATTTTCCAACAAAATAGATTTATTTAAACCATGCCCGTGAGCAAGTCTATAAATAGACTCCCGAAAGATAAGTGGATATAGGAGGTTTTTTTTTCGAGATCTACCTATATCTAGGTCTAAATATCTTTGATATTCCTCGATTTTCATTTTAAATTAAATTTGATTGAAGCAAGGATAGGATATTTTTATCCTTATTAAATGATACATAGTGCGATACAGTAAAAACAAAGTAATAGAATACGAAAAGAATGGAAACCTCGGAAAAGGGGTAAACTTATTAACGGACTCTCTATTCTCTCTTTTTTCCATATAATGTATATTTATTAATCGTTAGAGTTAGAAATCCTTTACTTTTTCAAGCCAATCGCTCTTTTGATTTGGGAAAAACGCTCTTTATCAATATACTCCTTCTTCTACACACTCATCTCCCCCTCGTAGTGGAGACTAACTAATAATTAGGATTCATTAAAAAATAGAAAATTCGCTCATGAAAAAACCTTATCCGCACCTGGCACTAAAAAATTTTTAACGTCTAATTAGATCGGATAATCATTCAAATTAAGAATGAAAGCTCGTTTCTTTTTTAGTTCCCTATACCTAAAATAAAATTGCCTATAATTGGAGCGATACTGCTCTATCCATTTATTCACTCAACCCAACTTTGAATTTCTTTTTTTATGTTCTGCACCAAGTACTAAGAATTCAAACACTGGGACTGGGCCAGTAAAAATGAAAAATTTTCAGAATTCTCCATTGATACGACATGCTGCTTTTTCCATTCATTCCTTTCAGGATCAGTCGTAGTCTTATAAACTATACCGGTGGGTATGGACGAGTTTGTTTCTTCATACAAATGTGTAAAAGATGTAAGTCGCACTTAAAAGCCGAGTACTCTACCGTTGAGTTAGCAACCCAAATATCAAATTTGTTTATGTAGATACAATCGGAATCAAAATAACTAAAGAAATGGAATAGAGATAAATAGACCCACAAAAAAGATCCAATTACCCAGATCGGATTATATTTGTTTGATATACTCTTGTCAATATGAACATGAATATTTTCAGAAAAAATACCTAATGAAAAAAAAGAATTCATTCAATTTCAATTGAATAGAAATAAATAATATATATAAATATTATTTCAAAAAATATTTATTTAAATAATTTACTATAACACACACTTTTTATATAAATAAAAAACTTATAAAAACTAAGGCTTGTATTAGATTGGCACTACATAGAAAATATCCACAGAAATACAAATAAAAAAGATAAGGCAAAAGAAAAAATGAAGTAAGAAAATCTCTCGGGTTTATTCCAATTGAATCAATAGAAATCAATAAAAGTGGACTTAGAAGGCCAAATTTGTTAATAGAGAGAGTCGCGACAAAAATAATCCATTAAAAAGAATGTCAACTTCTTCTATTTCGAGACTAAATTCCTTCACTTGATTTTTTCCTATCCATTTTATCTCAATTTCTTTCAATAAGCAATAAGAAAAAGATATTTTTATCGTTATAGAACAAGACATTCTATAGTAGAAAATAGAAATAGATATATAGGTATGAATAAAGTCTGAATAGAGTAAGAGAAAGGGGGGATAGTAGAGAAAAGGTTATACAAAGCTATATATATATATGGTTATAAATTATCCACACCCTCTCTTTTTTATTTCATTAAGTAAATTGTGTGTGATTAAAGCGAAGTTCCGTAAAAACCCCCGCCTTCTTTAAAATATCATGAACAGTTCCTGTTGGTTGAGCGCCTTTTTCAAGGAAATATAGAATAGCAGGAACATTTAAATGAGTTTGATTTTCTATCGGATCATAAAAACCCACTTTTCGAAGATCTCTTCCTTCTCTTCGGGATCGAACATCAATTGCAACGATTCGATAAATGGCTCATTGGGATAGAGGTAGATATAAGGGCCCCCCCCTTTAGAAACGTATAAGAAGTTTTCTCCTCGTACGGCTCGAGAAAAATGATTCGAAGTTCTGTCTATGTATAGAATTCTAATATCAACCGAGTCCATAAAATAATCAAATCCATTAGACCATGATTTACATCTTTTTTTTATTCTTATTTTTGTTTATAAAAAATTTATAAAAAAAAAGAATAAAACATTCCTACCCACCAACTCAAGTTGGATAACTTTTAAATAGCTCAAAGGAAACCCTTTAAACATTTCATTTATTTCATTTATTGAGCGATCTCTAATCTCCTTTTCTTTTTGTTTGTAATCTATTTTGGATTCTTGATTCTGATCTAATTGATGAGAAAATTGAAAAGGGTATTTACTTGTTACAGGATCCTTTATCTTTACCGTGAATCATTGGGTTTAGACATTACTTCGGTGATCTTTAATCGGTTCAAAATGGCAGCAACATACCATTTTGGGGATTTCTTTCTATCAAAGAATCAGACTAACGGTTGATTCTTGCGTGATACACTTGTTTTTAATCAAAAAAATTAGTTCAATTCGACCAAACTAAACCTTATTCTGATCTTTGAAACTTGCTCGAATTGAATCTTTTTTTTCTATATCGAAAAATATGCTTACGAAGTTGTTCCAACTTATTGATTGGCACTAACCTTAGATTCTTGCCCCCGACAAAGAAATCAATATTTTATTTTCTACTCGAGCTCCACCCTGTACCTATTTCCATTACAATCCAACAAAAAATAAGGATTCTAATGTGATTCTAATGTATAATAGAACAAATGATGTCGAGCCAAGAGCACCTCCACTCTTCTATAGTATAAACAAAGGGTGGATTCTTAATCCACAACCGATCATGTCCTTCAAGTCGCACGTTGCTTTCTACCACATCGTTTCAAACGAAGTTTTACCATAACATTCCTTGAATTTTGAACCGGTATCTAGTTGATTCAATGATGGAATCGTGAATAGTCATTGCTTTCGCGGGTACATAGTAATCCAGAATTTTGAACTTCTATTGGGTAGTTTCTGAAAAAATATCAGAAAGAATTCAATTTAATTCCACTTTTTTGTATGATTTTTGATTTCAAATTCAAATATTAGCAGAAATAAGTTCTTTTTGAATCTGGATTTTCAAAGGATTTACCACGTCAATCTACCATTACTCAAAATTCTACCATTATTAAGAATATATAGAAAATCATTAAAAAGATTTAATTGAAAAAAAAAAAAAATGAAATTTCATTTGAAAAGGAAAATTGAAGTTCTTTTTCTTTCATACTGTTCATACTGATTGATAAAATCCGAATCGAAATACTAAAGATTTTCCTATCCACCAGATCGACTAAACAATTGTTACTGAAATGAATTCAGTACATGTTAAATATTTAAATGTCACATATGTATTTTTTCTTGTTAATGAGATTAAAAGAGATATCGGCATTGAATTCATTGATAATTCATTTTCCTCAATTAAATTTTATCAGGAAATGAAGAATGATAAATCAAACAAAGAAGAATCCTTTTTTATTGAATGCTAAATTATCTTTATCTGGGCACAAAGCCAAAAAGTTCCACGGGATTAAGGCATTGTTTCCTTTTTACTCTAAACCTGCTTTAAATTAAGATTAAGAGACTTACCATTGATTGTATGAAAAATATACATTATTATTGAAAATTCAAATAGGGGGTGTAAAACCCTTAATTAACTAACGTAAATATGAAAGGGAAAACAAAAATATGATAAAAAGACTGTCTAAACTTTTAAACCCTTTCGTTCCCTGTTTACGTGTTTCCTAAAAAAAATGGATTTGATTATCTTTTTTTTTTACTTTTTATTACGATAAAATTTTTTAAAAAGTTATGATTCCGAGAAATGTCATTAAAAAAAAAAGAATTTCATTTCTTATACTCTTATCTTAAGATAAGATAGTTGTTCAAAACTATATGTATAGAAATAAGGTATATAATAGGTATGCTCTGGGACGGAAGGATTCGAACCTCCGAATAGCGGGACCAAAACCCGTTGCCTTACCACTTGGCCACGCCCCATTTCTATTTAACACTAATAAAAACTAATATTGGTATCGGTTCTTCGTCAAGTCCTATAGTAAGATATATGAAATATATTGCCTTGTTGTTCAGATATGTAGATTATAGAATTAATCTGAGTTTATTGATCATAATATATAATTGAATTAAGATATTGTATGAAAATATGATTTCTTCTATTCTTTATTTAATTTTAAGAATTGAAGAATTTTTGATTGGGTGAGTTTAAAGAAGGGTTTTTGGTCTACCTTACTTTAATTTTATATCCATTTTGATATCAATAACATTATATTAATAACTCAGTCAAAATACAATTATCTTCAAGAACAAAAAGTTTGTTATGTTTAATATTGTTAGTTTGATTTGTATCTGTCTTAATTCTGCCCTTTATTCAAGCAGTTTTTTCTTCACAAAATTGCCCGAAGCCTATGCTTTTTTAAATCCAATCGTAGATGTTATGCCAGTAATTCCCCTACTTTTTTTTCTATTAGCTTTTGTTTGGCAAGCTGCTGTAAGTTTTCGATGAAATCTTTAATACTATCTTAGAATAATTCGTGATTTTTTTCATGATTTATTCGAAAAAAAAAATATCAAAATGCAAAAATTGATAAGATCAGACAGGGCTTATAATATAAGCCCTAAATTCAAACATTGAATTTATTCTATAAATTCGAAAAATTTGGCTTACTCCATTTACTCGTTCTAACCCCTTTTCCATTCCATTGAAAAAGACCCCGTTTGATCCATTGAAAAAGACCCCGTTTGAACCCCCTATTAGAAAAAAAAATAGAATTTTAGGTATAAAAGAAAATCTTTGGCAATGAAAGACTCGATTCTTCTTTCAAATTTACAACTGAATTTCTAATTTTTTTTTTTTTCCATTCCCAGAAACCGCTTAGTATCAAAGTATGATATGTGGTATAAAAATAGAGAATCTATTTTCTTTTTTCCAAACCAAAAAAGATCTTGGAGATTGTGTAATGCTTACTCTCAAACTCTTTGTTTATACAGTAGTGATATTCTTTGTTTCTCTTTTCATCTTCGGATTTTTATCTAATGATCCGGGGCGTAATCCTGGACGTGAAGAATAAGAAATTTAGGCTTTTTCTTTGCTTGATTTTTAACCGTTCTTATCATTTTATCTATATCTACATGTTTAACTATAACTAGCAAATAAATAAAAAAAAGGTTCGAAAAAGATAAATTGAAAGATAAAAAACCTAGTCATCAACAGAATCGGAAAGAGAGGGATTCGAACCCTCGGTACGAAAAACTCGTACAACGGATTAGCAATCCGACGCTTTAGTCCACTCAGCCATCTCTCCCCAAAAGAGAATTTCTATGTTCCATTCCATAAATAAGATTTGAAAAGGCCGTTTCTTTCTATTTTTCTTTATCAGTTTCTTAGTTTCGTAATTACTTTATTATGTTATCTATTATCTTACTATATATGTTACTTTATATAGATTCTAGGTATATAGATTCTAGGTATATAGAATCTATATTCTAGATATATTAGAATTCTAGATATATTATAGAAATATATAAAACTTTCATCAGCAATTTTTCCATCCAATTTAATTTAGATAAAGTTATAAAGTAAGGGCTTTTAAAAGCTCAATATTCCAATCAATATATCAATCAATATATATATAAATCAATATATATAATATTGATTGATATAAAGAAATTGGATTTCTATATTCTATTTCAAATCGAATATATTTAAATAGAAAAAATTGAAAATTTAGAAGCTTTATTTCGTCCGAAAAGTCCCGTTTTATTTCCATTTCCATGACCTAGCCCAAGGCACAAACTTTTTTTGTTTCAACAACTTCTAGTAGTAGATAAAAGGATTTCTTCGATTCGAAAAAAAGAGTGTATTTGTTATTGAAAAATGAATAATCAGAAGAGGGGCCTTTTCTGCTCCTATAATATAGAATCAATGAGTGCTAATTTCATTTGGGTATTGGGTTCCTAGAAAAAATACAATATATCACCCCTCTAATTTTCATAATTTTTATGATCCTATCTTGATTTTGATCATGCCGGATTCTCTTACTCGACAAAAGATATATTTATATAATATAATTGCATTATAGCGGGTATAGTTTAGTGGTAAAAGTGTGATTCGTTCAATTAACCTTAATAGTTAAGGGATCTCTCGGTTCATATTCCGATCAAAAACTTTATTTCTTATAAAGGATTGAATTCTTTACCTCTCAATAAAAATTCGAGGAAGAATATACATTCTCGTAATTTGTATCCAAAAGTGAATTAGAAATTGAAAAATTGGATTATGAAATTACGAAACATAATTTGTTTTTAATTGGGTCAATGCTTCCAATTCAATAAGTATAAGTAAAGGGTCTATGGATAAAGACAGAAGAGTCTATTTCTAATCGTAACTAAATCTTCATCTTCAATTTTTTTATAGTCAAGATTGAAGCAAAAAAGTATTAAATGATGTCTTTGGTTTACTATGGACATCAACATTTTTTAGCTCGGTGGAAACAAAACCCTTTTCCTAAGGATTCTCTCAAACAGAAATAGGGAACGAAGTAACTAGAAAGATTATTCAAATCCCCTAGAGGGATCATCTAGAAAGCATGTTGTTTTAAATGCATTAATACAGAAAAGCTG